TTTCCTATCGAAAAGAAAAAATGGAAGATTTAGTTACGATTAGAAATACGCTTTTCTATCTTTATCCATGGATCCTTTACTAATACTCATAAAATTGGAAGTATTGATCCAATTAAAAAAAAATTATGTTTCGCAATTAAATAATCCAATTTGTCAATTTTTAATTGACCCTTGGATACAAATCACGAGAATGTATATTCTTCCTCGAATCCTTCGTTGAGAGGTAAAGGATTAAATCCTTTTAAGAAAAAAAGTTTTTTTTCGGAATATGAATCAAATCAAACCGAGAGATCCCTTAACTAGAAAAGGGATTAATAAAACGAATCCCACTTTTACCACTAAACTATACCCGCTACAATGTGATTATTGTATATAAATGAAACTTTTGTCGAACAAAAAAAGGTAATCGGACGTAATCAAGATAGGATCCAAAACAAAATAATGATGAAAATTATAGCATTGGTGTGTTTGTTTTGGTTTTGTCATGTTAGTAGACCTAATCAGATTAGTAAAAGAACACTCCTAATTCAAAATTAAAAGAAAGAAAGAACTTGTTCTTTCTTTTGCTGGAGGATTTTTGACAGAACAGGTAGGGCTCGATAAAACTATTTATGTTATGACATAAGAATGCATTGCACAACAATCCACAGTTCCTTATTTTTTTTTCTTTTTTTCCAGTAAAGGAAAAAAAGAAGGAAAGAAAAGAAAGAATAATAATAATACAATAAAAAATGACACTTTGATTCTATAGAATGAAATTCCATATCATAGGAATGGAAAGATTCCTTCTTCTGATTGTTGTTTCAATAATCAATAATAAGCACTTTTGTTTTCAAACAAATCATTTTATCTATGATTTGGAATGGAACAAAAAATGGCCCGGCTAGGTACTGACCAGGCCAGGCCGTGAAAAGAAAAAAAGCTCTTTCGGAAGAAGAGGTATTCTTGCTTTTTTCTTTTTTTTTTATTCGAAATATCTCTTTAGAACCTTTTCTTTATCTAAATGGGATTGCTTATAAAAGTAGTATATATTAAAGTTGTATATATCAATATAGTCAAAAAAAGAATAAAGAGAGATAAAGAAAGGATTTTTTTCAAGCCTTATTTTTTGTGTAATGTAAGATAGTAATTATCCTTTTTCAATTGGGAGAGATGGCTGAGTGGACGAAAGCGTCGGATTGCTAATCCGTTGTACGAGTTTTTCGTACCGAGGGTTCGAATCCCTCTCTTTCCGTTTCCGTTGATGACTTGGTATTTTATTTATTTTTTTTCAAAACCTTTCCCTTGTTTTTGTTTTTTTTTATTTAATATAATAAATAAGGATGTACAATAGATAAAATCCGAAGTAAGAACATTGAAAAATTAAGCAAGTAAAAAGAAAGGCCTTTTTATTCTTCACGTCCAGGATTACGTCCTGGATCATTAGATAGGAATCCAAAGATGAAGAGAGAAACAAAAAATATCACTACTGTGTAAACAAAGAGTTTGAGAGTAAGCATTACACAATCTCCAAGATCTTTTTTTTTTGAAAAAAAAAAAGAGAATAGATTCTCCATTTTTCTACCCCATATCCTATTTTGACACCAATAAACAAAATGGTTTCTCGAAATCAAAAATCAAAAAGAATTTTCAGAAATTCATTTGGAATAAGAGTCGAGTCTTTTATTAAAAAAAAAATATCTTTCCTATTTTGGGATGACTCTAAAAGGGTTTTTCAATAAATGAAAAAGAATCAGAATGAGGAAAGGAAAGAGAGTGAGTCAGATTTCTTGCAGCTATCTAAGAATTGTTTGAATCGAGGGTTCATGCTGTGAGACTTATCCGATCTTATCCATTGTTCGATTTTTTTTTTTCGAATAAATCATGTCTAGGACAGTATTAAAGATCTCATCGAAAACTTACAGCAGCTTGCCAAACAAAGGCTAAGAGAAAAAAGAGAAGGGGTATTACTGGCATAAAATCTACGATTGGATTCAAAAAAGCGTAGGCCTCCGGCAATTTGGCTAAGAAAAAACTACTCGAATAAAGGGTGGAATGAAGACAGATACAGATCAAACTAAAGATATTAAGCATAACAAACATTTTTTTTTCTTGGAAATTGTATTTTGATTGAGTTATTGTTATTGATAATTGATATCCCTTAAAAATGAAAAAAAAAAAGAGTAAGGTATACCAAAAAATCCTTCTTTGAACTCAACCAATCAAAAATCCTTCAATTCTTACATTAAAAAAGAATAGAAGAAATCATACTTTTATACAATATCTTAATTGAATTATATGTAATGATCAATAAATTCAGTTTCATTGTATCTCTACACGTGTCAAAACCCTAGGAACAATAGAGTCCATAGATATTTTGGATTGGAATTGACGAATAACAAAAAACAATACTAGTGTTTATTAGTATTGAATAGAAATCGAAATGGGGCGTGGCCAAGTGGTAAGGCAATGGGTTTTGGTCCCGCTATTCGGAGGTTCGAATCCTTCCGTCCCAGGGAATACCTATTCTCTATATAGATAGAAATATCTATTATCAGAATAAAGAAAGGTTGTCTTTTTGAACTGTCTTCTTTACTCTTTAAGAGTCAAATATTGGATATTATGTGATTCTTGTTTCTGATTTTTAATGATTCTATTCTTCTTTAAATCCTATTTTTTCACAAATTAAATTCAAATAAGATAAGATATAGATGGAACTGAATCGAGTTGTGATCTAGGAACATAGATTCGAAGAATTGGAAATAAAGAAAAAAGGGGATTGCAAAAGAAAGAGGTTGAATGCGCTTTTCATCGTATGTCCATCCCCTTATACTTTGAATATTGAATATTCATATTGAAGTTTAAGTTAGTTACTTCGAAAAGTCTTACGTGCCATATAATAAGAATTAATTAACAATGTAAGATATCAATTTCACTAGCTGTGCTTGTACAAATTGGATTAAGAAATAATCAATTACATACATATAACATATCTATTTTCTTTGAACCTCATTTTTAGGTATTTCATTTCGTATTTGATTTGGTTCTCATAAATAATTGTAAATATATGGAATAATATAGACAGGGGGTAATTCATACATTCTATATTCTATTCTCCTTACTTTAAATAAAAATTATTGAACGAACCCCCACCAGTCAAAGAAACTACGCGTAAAATGAGGAAATGCTTAATGTATTATTGTCGTTCTATTTAAGTGATAACGTTTTTTGGTTTTTTGAAAAAGATTTTTGATCCGTTCATTTGAAATATTCTATATTGAATATTCATAATTCATTCCACTGACAATTGTTCAGTCTATCTGATAGAGGGAATTATTTTTTTTTTTATGATTTTCTTTTTCAGTATGAAATGAAAGAAAAAGAGCCTAAATCTTCCTTTACATCAACTTTTTTTTATCCACTCCACGAAAAAAAGAAATCAATTTCTTTTTCTATCTATCTATATTTTTTTAATCACTGAGATTTAGGTTTAATTCAAAGATAGATTATTTATGATGATAAATGTAATCTTTAGTAAAACTTTATTCATCAAATAGTGATATCCGGGTAGGTTTTTTTTCAATTCAATAACTATTTGAATTTAATGATTTCTTATGAGTATTTAATATTCGAAGAAGTCTAAGATTGTTGAATATATCCTCTCAAGTTACTTGAAGATGCAATGTAGATTCAATACAAAGAGCTTTTTTCTTTCTAATATTTAGAAATTAATAATTAATAAATAAAATGAAAATATTGCATTCATCCAATAAAAAGAAAATCGAGGGTGAAATTGAATTCTTTCTAAGACTTCTTTAGAAAGCAATGTAACGACCGAACAAATGACTATTCATGATTCCCTAATTGAATCAATTACATATCAGTTCCAAACTAGAGGAATGTTATGGTAAAACTTCGTTTGAAACGATGTGGTAGAAAGCAACGTGCGACTTGAAGGACATGATCAGTTGTGGATTCTTACACCCACCCTTTTGATTCTATAGGAATGAAGGTGCTCTTAGCTCGACATCCTTTGTTCTGTTCCACTAGAAACCTCATTTTTTCTTGGGTTGTAGTGTAAACAGTATGTGATGTAGCTCGAGTAGAAAGTATTGATTCATTTCTCAGGGCAAGGATCTAGGGTTAGTGCCAATTAATAAGTTGGAACAACTTCGTAAGTTTAGTCTATTTTCGATTTCTAAATCGAAAGGATCCAATTCGAGCAAGTTTCAAATCCAAAAAAGGAAAATTTGTTGGAATTAGTGAAACTCTTTTGATCCAAAGTGTATCGTGCGGGAATCAACCGTTTATGATTCTTTGATAGAAATAAATCATAAAAAGGGGCATGTTGCTGCCATTTTGAAACGATTAAAAATCACCGAAGTAATGTCTAAACCCAATGATTCAAGGCAAAGAGAAAATATTTTGGAACAAGGAAATATCTTTTTTTTAATTGTCTCGACAACTAGATCAAGAATAAGGAGTACGAATAGATTCTAAATGAGACAAAGAAAAAGGGGTTAGAGACCACTCAAAAAATCAAATGCCTAAGGGTTTTCTTTTGAGCTATTTCAGAATTACTCAACTTGAGTTTTGAGAATACAAATTCTTTTTTTTTTTGATAAAGAAAAAAAAGTATTAAATAATCATAGTCTAATTTACTAATTTATTTGATTTAATGCTTTTATAGATCTATTTGACATTAGAATTGTATACATAGACATATCTATATTCTAATTTCTCGAGCCGTACGAGGAGAAAACTTCGTATACGTTTCTAGGGGGGGTTCTAGTTTATCTACGTCTATCCCAATGAGCCGTTTATCGAATCGTTGCAATTGATGTTCGATCCCGAAGAGAAGGAAGAGATCTTCGGAAAGTGGGTTTTTATGATCCGATAAATAATCAAACGTATTTAAATATTCCTGCTATTCTATATTTTCTTGAAAAAGGCGCTCAACCTACAGGAACTGTTTATGATATTTTAAAGAAGGCGGGGGTTTGTTTTTACGGAATTTCGTCTTAATTAAAGGAAAGTCAATTAATGAAATACAAAAGAAGAGGGTGTGGGTGATTCGTATATAGCTTTGTATAAGTATAAGTTTTTTTTTCTACTATACTTTCCCTACTCCCTTCCTCTTCTTTTGCTCTATTTATACTTTTTTTTATTGTATTCTTTTCGAACTATTCATATTGACAACAGTGTATTGAACAAATATAATTCGATCGTGTAGAAAGGGATCTATTTATCTTTCTTATATTTTTCTTTCTTCGATTTCGTTTTTTTATTTTACTTCATTCACAATAAAAAAAATATCTATATATATGGGTTCATTCGATTTTTTGTGATACAAACAAGAAGTCTTTTTTGGTTAAAAAAAAATGGATAACATAAACGAGAAGAGTCAATCTATCCAAATTGCTTTTTTTTTATCTGAAAATTTGATTATTCTTATTGGATCTCTTTATTTTTATTTTTTAGATTCATAATTTTAGAATCAATTTGAATTTTATTGCTAGTTCGATGTTTTGATTGCGTCGTGCAATTGAATTTCTTTATTTTTTCCAATTGTATCTACATATCCTAATTTTTTTTCGGGTTGCTAACTCAACGGTAGAGTACTCGGCTTTTAAGTGCGGCTAGCATATTTTACACATTTATATGAAGTAACGGATTCGTTCATACCTTCGGTAGAGTTTGTAAGACCACGACTGATCCTGAAAGGAATGACTGGAAAAAACAGCATGTCGTATCAATAGAGAATTCTGAAAATATTTCATTCTTACTGGATCGGTTCAAAACCTTGTTTGAATTCTTAGTGAGAAAAAAATGAAATTAATTCAGAGTTGGGTCGAATGAATAAATGGATAGAGTCCTATGACCTCAATTAATTATAAAGAAAGAAAAAGCAACGAACTTCTGTTCATAATTTCTTAATTTGACTGATTACCCGATCTAATTACACGTTAAAAAGATATTAGTACCTGGTACGGGAAGGGCTTTTCCATGAATGGATGATTATCCATTTTTTAATGAGTCCTAACTATTAGCTATTTCCTATTCTAGGTTGTACATAAATGTGTAGAAGAAGCGGCATATTGATAAAGATATTTTTTTTTCCAAAATCAAAAGAGCGATTGGGTTGAAATGAAAAATAAAGGATTTCTAATCCATCTTCTTATCCTATAACGAATATAAACTAATTCGATTGAAAAAGAGAGGATAGAGAGTCTGTTAATGAGTCTACCTGTCTACGAGGTATTTATTCTTTTCTTACTAGAATACCTTGTTTTGACTGTATCGCACGATGTATCATTTGATAACCAATAAATCCCCTACCTTTTTTTTTTCTTTTTGGGGTCAAATCAAATTTCCAATGGAGGAATTTCAAGGATATTTCGAACTAGATAGATCTCGACAACATGACTTCCTATACCCACTTCTTTTTCGAGAGTATATTTATGCACTTGCTCATGATCATGGTTTAAATAGATCGATTTTGTTCAAAAATGCAGGTTATGACAAGAAATCTAGTTCAATAGTTGTGAAACGTTTAATTACTCGAATGTATCAACAGAATCCTTTGATTTTTTCAGCTAATGATTCTATCCAAAATCCATTTTTTGGGCACAACAAGAATTTGTATTCTCAAATTATCTCAGAGGGATTTGCAGTCATTGTGGAAATTCCATTTTCCCTACGATTAGTATCTTCCTTAGAAAGGAAAGAAATAGCAAAATCGCATAATTTACGATCAATTCATTCCATATTTCCTTTTTTAGAGGACAAATTTTCACATTTAGATTATGTGTCGGATGTGCTAATACCCTATCACATCCATCTAGAAATCTTGGTTCAAACCCTTCGCTACTGGGTGAAAGATGCCTCTTCTTTGCATTTATTACGTTTCTTTCTCCACGAGTATTGGAATAGTCTTATTACTCCAAAGAAACATATTACCCTTTTTTCAAAAGGTAATCCAAGATTATTCTTGTTCCTATATAATTCTCATATATGTGAATACGAATCCATCTTTCTTTTTCTCCGTAATCAATCTTCTCATTTACGGTCAACATCTTCTGGAATCTTTTTTGAGCGAATCTATTTCTATGTAAAAATAGAACATTTTGCCAAAGTCTTCTTTGATAATGATTTTCAGTGCATCCTATGGTTCTTCAAAGATCCTTTCATGCATTATGTTAGATATCAAGGAAAATCAATTCTGGCTTCAAAAGATACACCTCTTCTGATGAATAAATGGAAATATTACCTTGTTACTTTATGGCAATATCATTTTTATGCGTGGTTTCAACCAGTAAGGATCGATATAAACCAATTATGCAAGTATTCTCTTGACTTTTTGGGCTATCGTTCAAGCGTACGACTAAATTCTTCAGTGGTACGAAGTCAAATGCTAGAAAATTCATTTCTAATAAATAATGCTATGAAGAAGTTCGAGACAATAGTTCCAATTATTCCTCTGATTGGATCATTGTCTAAAGCGAATTTTTGTAACACATT